CTTAAACTTAATTATTCGAGAAAAACAATTTTCAATAACTTGTTGATCCCTATCCCTCTTCCCAAATTTTCAGATTTATCTTTTTTTTTTGAACTTCCTGGCTTAGTGTAAGATAGAAATATGTCTATCTAATCTTAACAAAATGAATGAATCAATGAATGAAAGTGTAAGAAATGAAGTTTAATTCCCCTTTCTGGTCTGCCAGACCAATCATTCCAAAAAGGTCCTATACCTCGTATTATTTCTATTCTACCTATCCTATTTAGTTTATTATTTTATTTATTTTTTTTTAATATTCAATATTTCATATAAATATCGTTTTAATAATATCGATTTATAATTAATATCTATTTATTCTTAGATTTCTTTTTTTATTTATTTTATTCTTTGATAGAATTCTATTTCTAATTCATTAAAAATATTTAATAATATTTAAATATAATATTTAAAATGAAATAGAATCTATTTAATGAAAATAATATTAAATTAATGAAAATAATATTAAAAAAAAAAAATGGAAGGGTAATTAGAATGAATGATTCATAAATACGAATCAAAAGATTCTATGAAATCATGAAAGAGAGAAAGATCTTTCAGATTTAATCATACCTTTAATCATACCACATTATATTGACAATTTCAAAAAACTGTTCATACTATGAATATAGTATGATGACGATCGGGCAAGTATGCCCCCATCGTCTAGTGGTTCAGGACATCTCTCTTTCAAGGAGGCAGCGGGGATTCGAATTCCCCTGGGGGTAGGGTACTACGAAAGGAAGTTGATCATGGATTATCAATAAGCCTGGAATTTATTCTTCCCGGGTCGATGCCCGAGCGGTTAATGGGGGCGGACTGTAAATTCGTTGGCAATATGTCTACGCTGGTTCAAATCCAGCTCGGCCCAATAATTCGCCGATCCACCACGAAATGATAGAATTTGTTGTTCCCCAGAAATGCCTGATCGGAATACGGAAGAATAAAAAAAACTACAATTTTCTGATATATTTTACTGCTGTTCATTTGCTCTCTTTATTTTATCTCACAAATTCTGATCTTGCTTGCTAATGATATAGATTCATACTAGATTCATATAACGATCTGAAACTATAAAGTCTAAGGAAAAGAATCAAATAAAGAATAAATATAAATAAAAAAACTCTTTTTTTTTTTATTGAAAGATTTATTTGATTCTTAATCAAATTATAAAAAATAAAAGGATTATTAACAATCCCTGAGACGCTCCCGCTAAAGTGCATATCCGTGTGGATATCCAATATATAACTCGCGTTTCTGTTATTATTCTAATCTAAATATCGAAAATCGAAATAAAATATATAAAAAATAAAGGATTTGAATGAAATCATAAGAATATGTATGATGTACACTTTATTTCCTTGGGATTGTAGTTCAATTGGTCAGAGCACCGCCCTGTCAAGGCGGAAGCTGCGGGTTCGAGCCCCGTCAGTCCCGACGGATCCAATTCCAATAAAAAAATACATCTGCATTTGCTGTGAAAAGGAGAACACATAGCAGAATCTCATTCCCAAGTGGGATACCCTCTAATCTCTTATTTTATTTATTTATTAGTTTCACATTTCTCATTAAAGAAATATGGAAATTCCCATTTATTCAACTAGTCCCGATTGATAGGAGAAAGACATATGTAGATTAGTACAATTATTGGTAGAATCATATTCAGGATTCCAAGAGATACCGTACGGAGTCTGGCTTTTTCGATTATTCCCGATCTGTGAAATAGGGTACTATATGTTTCCAGGAGTCTATACACAAATGGAATTTGTACGATACAAAAAAGAATTTAACATAGTAACTTTGATATAATACTTTTAAGATGAAAAGTATATCCCTTTAGGGCTCCGATTTTTTGTAACCTCAATTACTAATTTCAATTATTAATGTGAATTTGAAACAATTTATCTAATTCAAATTTCACACTGAATTTTTGATATATGCATCTCATAATTAATCCAAGGAAATAGGATATTAATAAAATAAAGCTCAAAGAAGGATCCCATTTCTCTTAGCAAGGGCTATCTCTCTTTGTGAGAGAATGAATAATCTTTTTTAAGTTTAAGGTTCTTGCCGAAGAAAGAACAAACTTTTTAATGAATTTGATGAAATACTCGATTTTTTTATACCCGGACTCTCCTTATTATACTCCTTCTTTGTTTTCCAAAGAAGATTATATCATTAAAAAAGGGGGGGTTAGAACTAAACTTCTTCCTTTTTTACATTTCGCTTCTATTGGTTATTTTATTGGGATTTTTTATAACCAATGTAAGTAAGTATAAAGGCGGTCATATGATATTTCATCAGATGATTGTACAAAGGGGGGCGTAGCTTATAGAAAAGAAAGAATGGAAAAGAATGATAAAGTAAAGAAATTCTTGATCGGATCAGGAATAAAAATTGGAATTCGGTATGTATAAAAGATCTTCCTATGTTATACTATTTAATTCTCGACGATGAATCAATTTTATAGTTCAGATATTGTTATTCATGATATTGCTCCGATTTGATATCATCGAGATGTAATTCATCCCATTGAATATTGGATTTACAGCCGAAAGATTTATCAGCTCTATGGGATTCAATCCCGAGTTATTGCGAATTAACTAAAAATGAAACGATTAGATTATGGAAGTAAATATTCTCGCATTTATTGCTACTGCACTGTTCATTCTAGTTCCTACTGCTTTTTTACTTATAATATACGTAAAAACAGTCAGCCAAAATGATTCATTTGAATGAAACTTGACTGCTTAGTTCTTCTCAATGCTTGAAAAGAAAAAAGAAAATGAAAAGTATTCAAATTTAGTGTCTTAAATGAAATAAGCGGACTAGAATCATCAGTATTCTATGAGATTCGATAGTATGGTAGAAAGAAATATATAAATCTTTCTACCATATTTATTATTGTTATTGTAGTATATAAAGTCGTACTGTATAAAGATAGGGGTTTAATATAGATCAATCTACAATATGTATCTTCATAGATATCAATTACATATAGATATCAATTACATATAGATATCAATTACATATATGTAATGTATTTACATAACGTACCAATTCGATTTCTTTGCTTCATCTATTTAATTTGTGTTGGTTCCAATCATCAATCTGAAAAAATCGAAGGGCAATTCTTACTCTTACGATTCGAATTCCTAGAATTTCTGATTCTATTCAATATGAATCACGATATCCATTGAAAGAATCAAATCGATGAAGGAAAAAAAGAGTATAGGCCTTTAATAATTATTAAAATTAATAACAAGAAAATCACATAATCTTTTTTTAGTATTCCGAAGAAGTAATTGATTGAGCAGTTGACAGATGATCCAGTGGTTCAGTTCCATGGGAACCTCTTTTGATTTCGAAAAGGATTAGTAAAGCCCACTGATTTTTAACGTTTGAACCATGATATGAAATGAGTTCGATAAAGCAAGCATAACATAAATAAAATCTCTAAAAGAATAAAAAAAGCGGGAACGCGCAATATGTGACTTGCCCAAGGCAATATTTTATTATGTGTAGTATATTTATGTGTAGTATATCGTTGGACAACCACTATGTCTATGTTGTTTCCTATAGGAAGTCTGTATATACTTAATAACATAACTATTTCTTTTTTTATCTTTGAACAGTAAAAAAAAAAGAGGGGGAAACCAAAAACAAATAAAAAAGTAAAATAAAAAGGACTTTGCAGAACGATCTATAAAACAATTGATATGGTTTGAGTTTGATTCTTCAACTCAATTAGTAGTACTTCTAGAGTCCACTTCTACCCCATACTACGAGTGAAAGAGAAAATGTAAAGACTACCATTAAAGCAGCCCAAGCGAGACTTACTATATCCATGTGAATTATATCCCCTATCTCTATAAATATGAAGGAATTATTCCATTATTGGTCACTAATCATTATTATGTTCATTAATAATTAATAATAATAGTGGAATCCCTGGCGAAGAGTCAAAAGGGGATTCTAACCCAACACCGTTGATGAAACAATCCAATAAACTCACAATTATAACAGTTTATTATATGATTTCTAGTAGAATCGGAAAACATTAAGCACAAGCAAAATACGTAGATACACCCCTGGAAGTTTCAAGGGAATGGTACTAACATGTAGTAATAATAAGACCTAGTCTTTTTTTTGTTGACCTTCATTTCATTACATTAAGTCAAAAGTATCAAAATATAGAGTCAAGATAGATCACTATCTATCACATACTCCTAATTTCGCATTTTAGCTAATCCTTACGTTACGTCTCCTGCTTGTCTATGTGAAACAATCAGAAGATAGTCTATTACATTAAAGACAATTATCTCTTCAATCAATATTAAATTGATTGCAGGAGCACACATAGAATTTCATGAGTTCGTATACGAATAAAATATCTTTCGACCTTTCCGCAACTAATAATTAAATTCCTCGTTCGTCTATCCAAATTAATTGAAGACCCAGTTAAGAAACACTACATTAATAACAGCTGTCATATCAAGATTTAACGATTCTTTTTCATTCAAAATTCACTAATATAATCTTTCCGTGAATTGAAGCCTAGACGCAAGGATTTACAGCATTTTCATTTTAGAGAACAGAACCGCCAGATGCTTATAGCATCAAGCAAGTATCAAGAGTCCCTTACTTCTGCTGGAAAAAGATTTGTCAAGTTATCTTAGCAAAACAGAATAAGGTATTCCTATTTTTTTGTTGATCAGGCGACACCCAGATTTGAACTGGGGAAAAAGGATTTGCAGTCCCCCGCCTTACCGCTCGGCCATGTCGCCAAAACGATACAAAAAATATATGAAAATATCTCATTTTTTATTTTTTTGGGGGGCTTGAATCCTGTTTTTTTTCTTTAATCTATTTCCTAAAAGAAATCCTTACCTTTCTCTTTGGATTGGATACATTTCTTTGATTGATTGTATAATATCTTAAAACAAACACACTATTTAAAAACA